TTTTTGAATAAAAGATAAAATAAAATTTTAGTAAATTTTTTTAACAATAGATTTGGGAATTTTTTTGGGGAAAGAAAGTTGAATTGTATATAGAGAAAGGAGGTAGGGAAAAGGGGGAGAGGGAGAAGATAGGGTAGAGGGGGGGAGAAATTTTTTATATATTAATAAAAAATAAATTATTATATTAATTAAAATAATTATAAAATTAAATAAATAAAGAAATATTTATTTATGAAAATTAATTTTGAAGAAAAAGAAAAATAAGTATATTTTAAAAATATAATATATAAATGGTAATAATTTAGGGTAAAAAATGAAAATTTATAAAATTATTCTATAAAAATTATTAATATATAATTATTTAATTATTAATAAATATTAATAATCATTTATTAATGTTTAGACATTTAAATTAATTTAAAAATATATTAATTATTTATTTCTTATTATTTATTGTTTATTAAATTAATTATTAATTATAAAATTTAATAATAATAACATAAAAAAAATTTAGAAAAAATAAAAATCTTTAATAAATATTAATTAATTAAATATATATATATTATTAAATATATTATAATATATATGTATATATCAGATATATATACATATATATATATATATATAAATGAATAAAATGAGTAATCTCAAATTGAATAGGGAGGATTCAATTTGTGTGGGACAAAAATAAAATGAATAAAATGAGTAATTTTTTTATAATAATTTATATATTTATTTAAATATAAATAATTTTTAAAAATAAAATTTAAATTTAAATAATTTTTTAGTTTATTTAGTATTAATATTTAAAATAATTATTTTAATGAAAATTAAAAATAGTGATTAAATTTACAATTAATAAATTAAGTGCCAGCAATTGCGGTTATACTTAAAATTGAATATAAATATATTAATTAAAATTAAATAAATAGTTAGATATATTTAAATTTAAATATTTACTTATGGTGAAATATTGGTAAATAATAAAAAATTAAAATTTAAAAAATAAATTAATAAAAATTTAAATAAAAAATTAGGATTAGATACCCTATTATTTTTATTAAAATTAATAATTTAATTAAATATTAAATGTAAAACATTAAAAATAAAGAATTTGGCGGTATTTAAAATTTAGAGGAACTTGTTTGTTAAATTGATAATCCACGAGTAGATTTACTTAATAAAAATATTTTATATATTGTTGTTGTAAAATTATATTAATAGATAATAATTAATAAATTTAATTATAATTAAAATTCAAATCAAAATGTAGATTTTTTAAGAATTAAATGAGTTACAATTAATTTTATAAATGAAAAAAAAATAATTAATTATTTTTTAGAAAATGGATTTAAAAGTAAATTTATATAAATATATAAATTGAATATATATTTTAAATATGTACAAATTGCCCGTCATTTTCATATTAAGTATGGAGAAAGTCGTAACAAAGTAAATGTACTGGAAAGTGTATTTAGATTTTAAAAATTTTAGTTTAAAATTAAAAATAATTCATTTACAAGGAAGAGATTGATAAATATTAAAATTTTAATTAATGGGTTAATTTAATTTAAAAGTTTTATATATCTAAAATTAATTAAAATTATTAAAAAGAGTAAAAGTTTAAGTATATTTATAAAAAAAATTAATAAAATTATAAAAAAAGTAATGTAAATGAAAATTTTAAAAATAAATAAAAGTAAATTTAAATTATTGTACCTTTAGTATCAGGGTTGATTAAATAAAATTTTAAGAATTTTAATTATCTCGAATAAAAAAGAGCTAAATAATTATGATAGTTAATGTTGAAAAATTATTATAAATAATTATTTAGGGAATATATTTCAATCGTGTTTTTATATATCTAGTTTTTTTTGATTAAATTTAATTTAAATATATAAATTTATATTAAAATTATTATTAGGTAGTTGAAAATAATATATTTTATTTATATATAAAAAATTTGTGGGATAATCTATAAATTTAATTTTAAAATTTTTAAATAAATAAATTTAATAATAAAAATATTCATAAAATTAGAAATTTATATAAAAAATTTAATAATTTATATTTATTTATACATGAATATGTATATAAATAAAAAATAATTTGATTTTAAAATTTAATTAAATAAAAAAATATTTAATAAAATAAAAATATTAAAAAAATAATGATTAAATAAGTATTAAAAAATTAAATAATATAAATTATATTAAATTATAATGTAAAAAATTTATTAAAGGAATTAGGCAAAATTATTAATATATCAATAATATATATATATATTATATTAAATTCATCTGTTTAATAAAAACATAGTTTTATGAAATTTATATAAAATAAGTTCTGCTCCATGATGTAGTAATTAAATAGCCGCAGTATATTGACTGTGCGAAGGTAGCATAATCATTTGTTCTTTAATTGGGAACTGGAATGAAGGAATAAATGAAATTTAAACTGTCTTAAAAAAAAAATAAGAATTTAAATTTTTAGTAAAAATGCTAAAATTTTATTAAGGGACGAGAAGACCCTATAGAATTTTATATAAAATAAAAAATTTTTTTTATTTTATATTTAATTGGGGGGATTATTAAATTTTTAAAACTTTATAAAGAAGTTGATAAAAATTATCAATAAAAACATTAATTAATGAAATATTAAAGAATAAATATTATAATTTATAATATTAATAATAGAATTAATTACCTTAGGGATAACAGCGTTATATTATTATGAAGATCAAATTTATAATAATGATTGCGACCTCGATGTTGAATTAAAATAAAAATTAAATGAAGAAGTTTAATATTTTAGTCTGTTCGACTATTAAAATTTTACATGATTTGAGTTTAGATCGGCGTGAGCCAGATCGGATTCTATCTTTAATAATTTATTAATAATTTTGTACGAAAGGACTTATTATTAAAAAAATTTTTTTTTTTAAGAATAATAATAATAATTTTTTAAATTTATAAAATTATTTATAATAATAGTTTAAATAAGTATTACTTTGGCAGATAAGTGTATTAAATTTAGAATTTAAGCATATATATTATATTGTATGTTTTATCATAAATATATATAAGTAATAATTTGTAATATAATTATTTATATAAAATTAAGATTTTTAAGATTATTATTAATAGTATTAGTTGTTTTAATGGGGATTGCTTTTTTAACTTTATTGGAGCGAAAAATTTTAGGTTATATTCAGAATCGTAAGGGTCCTAATAAGGTTGGGGTGATAGGAATTTTTCAGCCTTTTAGGGATGCTATAAAGTTATTGAGAAAAGAAGTATTTTTAATTTATAAATCAAATTATATTATTTATAGAATAGCTCCTTTATTTATATTTACTATTATGATAGGAATATGAATATTATATCCGTATTTTACTAATCTTTATTTTTTAAATTATTCTATTTTATTAATAATTCTTATAATATCTGTAATAAGATATGTGGTAATTTATTTGGGGTGATCGGCGAATTCTATATATTCAATAATAGGGTCAATTCGATCTATTTCTCAAATACTTTCGTATGAAGTTAGTTTTATTTTAATTATTATAATTTTGATAGTTTTAAGGGAGAGTTATTCATTTATTGGTTTTTTAAAATTTCAAGAATATATGTGATTTATGATTTATTTATATCCTTTATTTTTAATATTTTTTTTAAGAATTTTAGCAGAATTAAATCGAAGACCTATAGATTTTATTGAAGGGGAATCTGAGTTAGTTTCCGGGTTTAATGTTGAGTATTTTAGGGGGAATTTTACTTTAATTTTTTTAAGAGAGTATGGGATAATTATTTATTTTAGTTATATAATTTTAGTGATGTTTACTAGATTATTAATAAGATATTTATATATAATATGATGAATTAATATAATATGTTTTTTAATTATTAGAATACGGGGGTTATTACCGCGAATACGATATGATGAATTAATATATTTATGTTGAAAGATTATTTTGCCCTTAGTATTAATGTATTTTTTATTAATTTTAAGATTAAAATCTGTAATAATTTTAATATTTTAAAAATTAATTATTAAGTTAAAAGTATTTTAAATTAATTAAAGTAAGTCAATAGAAAATTTTAATTTCTTTATTATATTTTCAAAATATAAACTTTATATCAAGTTCATTAACTAATATATATATATAATAAAATTAGTTAAATAGAATTATATCTCAGATTTTTAAGAATAAGATAGATAAGAAAAAGTATATAAAATAAATAATTGATATAATTTGACTAATATTAATAAATGGGTATTCAATAATTTGAGCCCCAGCTCATGTTAGAATAATGAAAATATTAATAAATATTCAATACAATAATTGATTAAAAGGATAGTTAAAGAATGATTTAAATTTTGAATTAATTAAGGGGTATAAGAAAAGAATTATAATAGATATTAATAAAGCAATAACTCCGCCAAGTTTATTGGGGATAGAACGAAGAATAGCATAGGCAAATAAAAAGTATCATTCTGGTTGAATGTGGATGGGGGTAATTATTGGATTAGCCGGTCTAAAATTATCAGGATCTCTAAATAAATAAGGGTATTCTAAATTAATAAATATAAATAAAAAAATAAAAATAAGGAAACCTAATAAATCTTTAAAGGTAAAATATGGGTGAAAATAAATTTTAAATAGATTTCTATTTAATCCTAGTGGGTTTGAGGATCCTGTTAAATGAAGGAAGTAAAGATGAAGAATAATTATTAATAAAATAATAAAAGGAAGAATAAAATGAAGAGAAAAAAATCGATTAAGAGTTGCATTATTAATAGAAAATCCTCCTCAAACCCACTGAACAATGTAATTTCCAATATAGGGGATTGTTGAAGCAAGGTTAGTAATAACTGTGGCTCCTCAAAAGGATATTTGCCCCCAAGGAAGGACGTATCCTAAAAAAGCAGTAGCTATTGATAATAGGTAAATAATTACCCCAATTGTTCAAGTTTTATAAAGATTATAGGATCTGTAGTATAATCCTCGGGCTATATGAGTGTATATGCAAATAAAAAATATAGAGGCGCCATTAATATGGATATTATGGAGTAATCAACCTAAATTAATATTTTGAATAATATGAATAATTCTATTGAAAGCATAAGATGTGTTGGGGCAATAATGTATAGATAAGAAAAATCCTGAAATAATTTGAATAAATAAAAAGATTCCAAGAAGAGAGCCAAAATTTCATCAATAAGAAATGTTAATTGGAGTTGGGAGTTTTAATAAAGATTTATTAATAAAAAATAAAATATTTTTATTCATAATTAATTAATTAATTTTTCGTATTGAAAAAAATTTTATTGAGCAAATTTTGATGATAGAGAAAAGAGAAATTAATAAATAAAATATAGATAAAACAGTAAGATTGTTTAAGGGATATTCATAAAGATTTAGGATATTATAAAAATTAGATAAATTAGTTTTTATAATAGAATTAATTTCATTGAATTTATATTTATAAGTAATAATAGAAAATTTAAAATAATGAGAAAATAAAAATAAATTTAAGATTATTATAGAAATGGAAAAAAAATTTAATTTGAGGTTAAATTGTTCATTAGAAATTAAGCTAGAAAAATAAAGAAAAATAATTAAAAGACCTCTAATTATTATTAAAAATAAAATAATTGAAAAAATAAAATTTGACTTTCATAATGATATATTAAAACAAATTAATAATCTATAAATTAAAAGAATAATTATAATAACAATAGGGTGGTTTTTAATGTTAAGTAATAAAATAAAAATTATTAAAAAATATAATATATGTGATAGAGTAATAATTTTGTTCATTCATATTCAAAAAATAGTTTAATTAAGAATATTAATTTTGGAGATTAGAGGTGATATAGTAATTATTTTTTTTGAAGTAATTATATCTTATAATTAATTAAAAATATTATTAATTTACAAAATTAAGGTTTTAATTTAAACTATATAAGAATTATAACTGATTTATTAATTTATATATATTTATGTATTATTGTATTAAATCTAATAATTTTTACATATAAATTTATATTGGTGGTTTTAATAATAATTGAATTAGTAATTTTAAATATTTCTATAGTTATGTTTTTAGTTTTTAGATTAATAAATTTGGAATTATTTACAATTTATTATTTAATTTTTTTAGTTTGTGAGAGGACATTAGGTTTGTCTTTGTTAGTAGTAATTGTGCGTTTTAGGGGAAATGAGTTATTTTATACTTTTAATTTAATAAAATTTTAAAATTTATGATCAAATTTATTTTTATACTTATGTTTATAATATTAATATTAGTTTATAATAAAAAAGTTATATTTTACTATAATATTTGTTTTTTGATAAGATTTATATATTTATTTAAATATTTATTTAAAGATTTAATTTGAATTAGGGTTGGATTTTATAGAAAATTTGATTTTTATTCATATTTTTTAATTTTATTAAGTATGTGAATTATGGGTTTAGTTTTTATAGTTATTCAATTAGAAGTAACAAATTTAAAAATAATTATTTTTATAATAATATTAATTATTTTAGTTTTTTTATTTTCAGTTAGAAATTTATTATTATTTTATTTAATATTTGAAGTAAGATTAATTCCTACTTTTATTATAATTATTTATTGAGGAAATAATTTTGAACGATTAAAAGCTTCTTTTTATTTATTAATATATACAATATTTATTTCTTTACCTTTATTAATTTATTTAATAAAATTATTTAAAATTAGAATAACTTATGAAATTGATTTATTAAAAATAAATAATTTTATTTATCTGAGATTTTTTGATTATTTAATGATATTTATGGCATTTTTAATTAAAATGCCCATTTATATTTTTCATATTTGACTCCCTAAGGCCCATGTCGAAGCACCTGTTTATGGGTCGATAATTTTAGCTTCTATTTTATTAAAGTTGGGAAGATATGGTCTTTTACGATTTCTTGAGATTTTTTATATAAAAAGATTAGAAATAAGGTTTATAATTTTTAGAGTAGGGATTGTGGGAAGATTATTAGTTAGATTAATTTGTTTAGTTCAAATTGATATAAAAAGACTAGTGGCTTATTCATCAGTTGTTCATATAAATATAATATTATGTTCTTTATATACTATAACTAAATTAGGATTTATGAGGGCTTATATTTTAATGGTTTCTCATGGGTTATGTTCTTCGGGGTTATTTTTTATAGTTAATTTATATTATGAACGGTCAATAAGTCGTTTAATATTTTTTAATAAAGGAATAATAATAATTCACCCATCATTAAGAATATGGTGAATATTTTATTGTGCAATAAATTTTTCTTTCCCCCTATCTTTAAATTTTATTAGAGAGATTTATATAATTAGGGTAATTATTAGTTGAGATATTATAATAATAATTTATTTAATAATAATTTGTTTTTTTAGCAGGGCTTATTCATTATATTTATATTCATATATTCAACATGGGGGATACTATATTGAAAGAAAAAAAGTTCAAATTATTTATATAAAGGACTATTTAATTTTAATTTTACATTTTATTCCATTATTTTTTATTATTTTTAATTTAAGAATATTATATTAATCATAGAATTTAAGTAGTTTAAGTTTAAAATATTAATTTGTGGAATTAAAGATATAATTTTTTATATGTCTTAAATTATTATTAATATATATTTATGGGTTTATTATAAAGTAATTTTAAGAATTTTTATATATTTATTAAGGTTATATTTAAATTATTTAGATTTAAGAATTATATTTGAGTGATTAATATTTAGGGTAAATTCATTTAATATAGAGATTTTAATTTTAGTAGATTGAGTTTCAAGTTTATTTGTTAGAATTGTTTTATTGATCTCATCAATAATTATATTATATAGAACAGTTTATATAAAAATAGATATATATATTAATCGATTTGTTTGGTTAGTTAATTTATTTGTATTTTCTATAATTTTAATAATTATAAGACCTAATTTAATTAGAATTTTATTTGGATGAGATGGGCTTGGGCTAACATCTTATTGTTTAGTTATTTATTATCAGAATTATATTTCATTTAATTCTGGTATGGTAACAGTTTTATGTAATCGAATTGGGGATATTGGATTATTAATATCTATTGGTTTATTAATTATATATGGAAGGTGGAATATAATTTTTCCTTTAAATTATTACAGAATTTTAATTATTTTAATAATTATATTAGGTGCCTTAACTAAGAGGGCTCAAATTCCTTTTTCGGTCTGGCTTCCCATAGCTATAGCAGCACCCACCCCAGTTTCAGCTTTAGTTCATTCATCTACATTGGTGACAGCCGGGGTTTATTTATTGATTCGATTTAATAAATTTATATATATATATGAAATGAATAAAATTTTATTGTATATTTCAGTTTTAACTATATTTATAGCAGGGCTTATAGCTAATTTTGAGATTGATTTAAAAAAAATTATTGCGTTATCAACATTAAGTCAATTAGGATTAATAATAATAATCTTAAGAATGGGAATAAAGTTTTTAGCATTTTATCATCTTTTAACTCATGCAGTATTTAAGTCTTTGTTATTTATATGTGCAGGAATTATAATTCATTTAATAAATAGAAATCAAGATATTCGAACTTATGGAAAATTAAATGAATTTATTCCTTTTACTATAATAAGGTTTTATATCTCAAGATTAGCTTTAATAGGATTTCCATTTCTCACGGGATTTTATTCGAAGGATTTAATTATAGAGGTTTTATATTCAATAAATTGTAATTTTTTTATAATAATTTTAAGTATAATATCTATTATACTTACAATTATATATTCTTTACGGCTAATATTTTATTTATTTTTTAAAGAATGAGGTAGAGTTAGATTAATTTATATAAAAGAAGATAAATTAATAAATATTTCTATAATAGTATTAATAATATTAAGAATTGTAGGAGGATCTTTATTTTTTTGAATTTTTTTTTTCGATAAATATTTTATTTATTTAAATTTAAATATTAAAATATTAACAATAAGGTTAATATATTTAGGGATGGTATTTATAGGGGTAATTTATTTAAAAAACTTAAGAAGAATTTATTTTTTAAGATATTTTTTTAGATCTATATGAATAATAACCTATTTATATATGTGGATTTATAATCCATTTTTAAAGGTTGGGATAATTTCAATGAAAATTGAACAAGAATGAATAGAATTTGTAAGAAAAGATATTTTATTGGGATTTATTAAAAATATAAATTTAAATTTTAATTTTTATAAAATATATATAATTATATTTTTATTTATAATATCAATTTTAATTGGCGTATTAATTTTATAAATCTAAATAGCTTATTTATATAATAAAGTTTAATATTGAAGATATTAAGAAAATTAATTAATTTTTAGATAAATTTGTAAATATATTTTTATATAATATATGATGTATATATAATATATTTTATAATGAAAATATAATGTTTTATATAAACTATAAAAATAAGAAGTAAAATGATTTATATCATTAAAAATTGAATTAGAAGTTCAAATAGATTTACTTCTTGAAAATTAATTAATTGGAATATACTCACTAAAATTATTAACAATAATTTACCTCTATTTTGGTTTCAATTAATTGAATTTATGTAAATTATTTTTTAAGCCGAAATTAAATGTAATTAATTATACTACAAAAAGATTTATATACATATAATTTCTAAATGCAATTTAGATGTTATTCAAATTAACTAAAATCCTTAATTAAATTTTTCAATCAATAGATTGTTCTAAGTATTCAATTAAGAGCCCAAGAATTAGGATAATTAAAAAAAAAAAGGATATTAATAAAGATATTTTATTAAAATATAAGAAAAGATAGGGGAGAGGGAGTAAAAGAATAATTTCAATATCAAAAATTAGAAAAATTAAACTAATTAAAAAAAATTGAATTCTAAAAGGTATTCGAGATTTAGATAGGGGGTCAAATCCGCACTCAAAAGGTGATGTTTTTTCTCGATTTTTTATTAATTTAGAAGAAATTAAGAAATTTAAAATTAAAATTAAAAGGGAAATAAATGAAAATAAAATAATTATAGTACATATTAATAAAATTATTTATATTAAAATATTTTAAATTTTTTAATTGGAAATTAAGTGTAATGGAAATTTATACTATATAAATTATTATGTTATAAATTAGTTTTTAATATTAGTAGCTTCATCAATAAATAGAAATATATAAAAAAAGTCAAATTACATCTACAAAATGTCAATATCAAGCAGCTGCCTCAAATCCAAAATGGTGGTAACTACTAAAATGAAGATTAACTAGACGATAAAGGGAAATTAGTAAAAAAGATGTTCCAATGATAACATGAATTCCATGAAAGCCAGTTGCAATAAAAAATGATGAGCCATAAATAGAGTCTGAGATAGTAAAAGGAGATTCATAATATTCAAAAAATTGAAGAATAGAAAAATAAAAACCTAATATAATAGTTATAATTAGTCTTATATATCTTTCTTTAAAATTTTTATTAATAATGGCGTGATGGGTTCATGTAATACTTAAACCTGATGATACTAAGATAATTGTATTTAATAAAGGAATATCATAAGGGTTAAAAGGGGTGATTCCCATAGGGGGTCATAATTGACCAATTTCTATAGCGGGAGCTAAAGAAGAATGAAAATAAGCTCAAAAAAATGAAATAAAAAAGAAAATTTCAGAAATAATAAATAGAATTATTCCTAATCGTAACCCTAAATAAACAAAATAGGTGTGAAATCCCTGATATGTAGATTCACGAAGAATATCTCGTCACCAAAGATATATACATAAAATAGTGCAAGGTAAGGAAATTAAAATTAAATAATTTATTTTATGAAATCATATAATAGTAGAAATTAAATTATTAAATAATCTGAAAGAAATAATAATTGGTCAAGGTCTTAAGGAAACTAAATGAAATATATGATTATGAATTAAAGTTTTTGTCATAATTTTTAAATTTCTCTACTATACAATGTAGTTAAGATAGAAAAAACATAAGCTTGAATAATAGCCACAGAAATTTCAAGAATTAATAGCATAGTTTGAGAAAATAATATAATAAATAAAATAATTAAATTATTAATTAATAGACCTGAAGATCCTAAGAGAGTTATAAGGAGATGACCAGCAATTATATTAGCTGTTAATCGAACTGCCAAAGTTAATGGACGAATAATTAAGCTAATAAATTCAATAATAACCATAAAAGGTATTAAAATAAAAGGAGTACCCTGAGGGGTTAGATGAGAAAAAAAATCGTTTAAAAAGAAAAATAAATTAAATATAATTATTGATAATCAAAGGGAAAGAGAAAGGGAGAGGCAAAAATTTAAATGACTAGAGGATGTAAAAATATAGGGAAAAAGACCTATAATATTATTAACTAAAATAAAACAAAATAAAGCCAAGAAAATAATTAAATTTGAGTAAGAAAAATTCATAATAATTTTAAATTCTTTAATTAAAAATTTAAATAGGAGAATTCAAAATATAGTATATCGTGAGGGAATTAATCAATATTGGAAAGGAAAAAGAAAAAAAATTAAACATATACTAAATCAATTTAAAGATAAATTTATTCTAGTTGAAGGATCAAAAATAGAAAATAAATTATTTATTATCATAATCAATTTCATTTATAAAATTTTCTAGACTTTTTAGATTTTAATAAAGATAATTTAGAGGGGATATAAAAAAAATAAAGCAAAGAAATGGTAAATAAGATAAAAAAAAGAGTAAAAAGGTAAGTAATAACTCATATTATAGGTATTATATGTGGAATAAAAGAATATTTATTATATTAAAATATTATTAAATTGACAATTTAATGTTTTAAATTAAAACTAATTCTTTCATTAAAAATAGAGTAAAATCTATTATATTTGATTTAAAAGATCAAAACTTAGTTCAGTCATTTAATGGATAATTAAGTTAATTTATAGAAATTAGTCAATTTTTAAAATTAAAAAAATTTGTAGATTCAATACAAATGGGTATAAAAGAATGGTTTATTCCACAAATTTCTGAACATTGACCATAGTATAATCCTGGTCGATTTATTAATAAGGTAGCTTGATTTAAACGACCTGGGGTTGAATCTATTTTAATCCCAAAGGAGGGGATTGTTCAAGAGTGAATCACATCAATCGAGGAAGTTAAAATTCGAATTGGAAAGTTAAATGGGAGAATACATCGGTTATCTGTATCTAAAAGACGGAATTCATTAAATTGAAGTTCATTTCTAGGAATTATGTAAGAATTAAATTCAATATTTATGAAATCAGAATATTCATATCTTCAATATCATTGATGACCAATACATTTAATTGTTAATTTATTAAAATGTCTTTCTTCAATGGTGTAAAGAATTTTTAAAGAAGGAATAGCAATAAAGATTAAAATAATTATAGGAGTAATAGTTCAAATTATTTCTATATAATGTCTTTGAAGAAGAAATCGATCAATAAATTTATTAAATGGGAGGAAGATTATAATAAAAAAAATAATTGCAGTAATTATTATTAAGATAAGTATAGTAAAATCATGAAAGAAGATTATTATTTCTGAAGATGGGGAATTAGCATCTTGGAGGGAGATTAATCATGTATTAATTATTAATAAAAGATTTTTCTTTATTTATGGAATTTAAATCCATTGCACTTAATCTGCCATATTAAAATTAAATGTTAATAAAATTTAAAATTAAATATATTAATTAGAATTTTAAATAGATGGAATTTCATTATATGAGTGATTTAAAGGGGGGTATGAATTTAATCATTCTAGGGATGAATTAAGATAGAATAAGTTGATAATAATACGTTTAGATGATAAGGCTTCTCAAATTAAAAATATTAATATTATTAATCTTATAATTGAAATAAAAGATCCAATTGAAGAAATAATATTTCATGAAAGGAAGGAATCAGGATAATCAGAATATCGTCGAGGCATTCCTCTGAGACCTAAAAAATGTTGGGGAAAGAAGGTAATATTTACTCCAATAAATATACTAAAAAATTGAATATTTAATAAAAAATTATTAAGAGAAAATCCAGTAATTAATGGAAATCAATGAATAAATCTAGCAATAATAGCAAATACTGCACCCATAGAAAGTACATAGTGAAAATGGGCTACTACATAATAAGTATCATGTAAAACAATATCAATAGAAGAGTTAGATAGTATCACTCCTGTTAATCCACCAATAGTAAATAAAAAAATAAATCCCATAGCCCATCATAGAGAAGAGTTATAATTAATTTTAGAGCCATGGAGGGTTGTAATTCATCTAAAAATTTTAATACCTGTAGGAATTGCAATAATTATGGTTGCAGAGGTAAAATATGCTCGTGTATCAATATCTAATCCAATAGTAAATATATGATGAGCTCAAACTACAAAACCTAAAAATCCAATAGTAATAATAGCATAAATTATTCCTAGGGCCCCAAAAGTTTCTTTTTTTCCTCTTTCATTTATAATAATATGAGAAATTAAACCAAATCCTGGAAGAATTAAAATATAAACTTCAGGATGACCAAAAAATCAAAATAAGTGTTGGTAGAGAATAGGATCACCCCCACCTGAGGGATCGAAAAAAGATGTATTAAGATTACGATCTGTTAAGAGTATAGTGATTGCTCCCGCTAAAACTGGGAGAGATAGTAAAAGAAGAATAGCAGTAATAAGAATAGACCAAACTAATAAGGGAATTTTTTCAAGAGTTATATTAACATTATGTATATTTAAGATAGTTGAGATAAAATTGATTGCGCCAAGAATAGAGGACATACCTGCAATATGAAGAGAAAAGATAGTTAAATCTACTGAAGGACCTCTGTGAAAAATATTTGACGCTAAAGGAGGGTAAACTGTTCAACCTGTTCCTGATCCCTCATTAATAAAATTACTTAAAATCAATAAGGAGATTGAGGGTGGGAGAAGTCAGAATCTTATATTATTTAAACGAGGATAAGCTATATCGGGCGATCCTAATATTAAAGGAACTAAGAAATTTCCAAATCCTCCAATTATAAATGGTATAACTATAAAAAAAATTATAATAAAAGCATGACTAGTGACTAAAGAGTTAAAAGTTTGATCATTATTAATTAAAGAATTAGTAGAACCTAGCTCTAAACGAATAATTATTCTTATAGAAGATCCTAGTATTCCAGCTCAAATAGCAAAAATAAAATATAACATTCCAATATCTTTATGGTTAGTTGAATAGAGTCATTTTTTCATAATCAAATAAAGTATTATGGCTGATAAAGGTAATAAATTGTAAATTTATAAATGAAATAATTTTCTAATACTATATATTATAGTTTATATAAAAATATTAAATTGCAAATTTAAAGAAATTTAATAAAATTAGTATATAATTAAATAATAAGATTTATAAAAAAAATTATAATCTAAACTTTGAAAGTTTAAAGTTTAAAAATTAACTTAAAATCTTTTTAAATTAATATTAAAAATAATGATAAAAAAAATCTAAGATAAAGTAAAAAAAAATTTATTGAGGTTTGAGGTATAAAAAATAATTTTAATTTTAATGAATAAAAAAATATAATTAAGTTAATTATGTTAATATAAATATAAATTAAAATGAAAGAGTTAAATAATAAAATAATGAAAATAAAAAAGAAATCTGAATTAAATAATAAAATATAAATTCTTAATCATTTTATAAAAAAAAATGATAAAGGAGGTATTCTTGCTAAGTTAAAAAATATAAATAAAATAATAAATTGTAAATGTTTATTATAAATATTAATAAAAAAATTAGATGAGAATTTTAAAAAAGTAAATATTAAATTAATTAATAATAAAATAATTAAATATATAAAAAAGTATATTAATCAAAGAATATTTTTAAAAAGAGTTAGTAAAAGTATTCATCTTAATTGATTAATTGAGGAGTAAGTTAAAATTAATTTTAAATTTATTAAATTAATTATTTTGAAAATAGAGATAAAAGAAGAGGAGAGAACTATAAAATAGATAATAAAAGGTTTTAATTCAATAAGAGATAAAATATAAAGAGGGATAAATTTTTGAACTGAGAGAAGAAAAAATAAAGTTTTTCAGTTTATAAATATGGAAATAAGGTGTATTCATAAATGAAAAGGAGGAACCCCAAGTTTAAAATTTAATGTTAAAATAAGTAAAAATGTAATATAGTTAAATATGGGGAGAAAAATATTCAGAATTAAAGAAAGTAATAAGACTAGAGAAGAAATAGATTGAATAATAAAATATATAAAAATAATTTTTTTATTAAAAAGTTCATAAGATAATAGACAAATAAATATAAAATTATTGATTTCTATAAAAAATCAAATAATTAAAAGATCATTTAAAAAAATAGAGGAAATAGAAAATAAAAATAAATTGGTGATAATAATATATTTAATAAAAATATTAAAGAAAATAAATTAATTTTTAAAATATAATAATTTAAAAAATTAAGAAAAAAATTAAAAATATATTTTAATGTAAAATTGCATATAAATTTTTGAATTTTATAGAAATAGTTAGATCTATTAAATATAAATGAAAACATAAAATGTATGATTTATTCTATCAAAATAATCCTTTTTATCAGGCATATCATTAAGAATTAATAAATAAGAGGTAAAAAATTTATCTATATTTAGGGTATGAACCTAAAAGCTTTAATTAGCTTACTTATTT